AATAAAAAGGATAATACTCTTTTAAATGCAATAACCGCACCAAGTACGATTTTTATCCAAGGGTTTGCTACTTCAGGTCTTTTAAACAAAATCTCGCCATCCGTAATATTGGTACCTGCTCTTCAGTCCCAGTGGTTAATGATGCACGTAAGTATGATGGTCTTAAGCTATGCTGCTCTTTTATGTGGATCGTTATTATCAGTAGCTCTTTTAGTCATTACTTTTAGAAAAGTCATAAGAATTATTTACAAAAACAATAATTTTTTAACCGAGTCATTTTCTTTTGACGAAATTCAATATATAAATGAAAAAAGTAATATTTTACGAAATACTTATTTTCTTTCTTCTAGAAATTATTACAAGTATCAATTGATTCAACGATTGGATCAATGGAGCCATCGTATTATTAGCTTTGGATTTATCTTTTTAACGATAGGAATTCTTTCGGGAGCAGTATGGGCTAATGAAGCATGGGGATCTTATTGGAGTTGGGACCCAAAGGAAACTTGGGCATTTATTACTTGGACTGTATTCGCGATTTATTTACATATTCGAACTAAAATCGATTTGGAAGGAATAAATTCTGCGATTGTGGCTTCTATAGGCTTTCTTTTTATTTGGATATGCTATTTTGGGGTCAACCTTTTTGGAATAGGCTTACATAGTTATGGTACATTTATATTAACATCTAATTGAATTGAAATAAAAGAAGGTATTAACAAATAAATCTCTATTAGTTTGTATAAGTTAAATTTTGTATAAGTTAAATAAAGTTAAATAAGTTAAATAAAGTTAAGGAACAAAGTTTAATGTACATGATCAAGAACCTTTTGAATCCAAATCAACTAGTATAGTTATAGTGATTCAAAAGGTTCTCATAAACGCCAAACCAAAGGCGTCTGCTTATCGGTTTACAATTCAATTTCATTTTTTTACTTAATTAAATACTTAATTAAAAAAATTAATTAATTAAAAAAATGAAAAAAAAAAATTTCTTCTTTTTTGTTCATTGTATAACGAATAATTAATTTGAGAAATCATAGAATTCTTTTTCGTTTTTTTGATTCAAGAAAACTCTCTTATATCTAAAAAAAATTAGATAAAATAGCTTCAACCTTTAAAAAAAGGTAGATCGAAACAAAAATTTCGCGTGGTCCAGAATCACAAAAATAAAAATTAGATGCAGGAATTAACTTGTATCCATAGAACATTTGGCGTGACATAGATAATGAATAAATAAATAAATAGAAGTTAATATCATTCCAATTGACATTACAAAAATAATTACTATTTTTAACATTAAGAAATATTTTTGACTGGTAATTATTCCAAAAAAAACGATAAATTCCGCAACAAAACCACTCATACCTGGTAATGCGAGGGACGCTATCGATAAGATACTAATCCACCCATTTCGTCGAGATAAAGAAGACGTATTCTATCATAACTCGTCCCTGCCAAGAAAAAAAGTGCAGCCCCAAATTAATGCGAACCAATCCATATGCTCCCATTTTTAATAATATTCCGGCGAGAAGCATACAAGTACTGTAATGTGCCTTCCCATGAGTGTCTGGTAACCATGTATGAAAAAGAATAATCGATAATTTGACGGCAAAAGCAATAAAGAATCCAATAGAAAATATTATTTCTAGTGTGACAGGATAGGATTGATTGGTTAATGTTTCAAAATTGAATGTTGGTTGAGTGGAACCATATAAACCTATACCCAAAACTCCTATTAATAAATAATTAATAAATAATAAATAATTAATAAATAATAAAAAAACAGAACTTCCTACAGTGTACAAAATAAACTTTGTAGCTGAATACAGACGTTTCTTTCCCCCCACATGGATAGAAGTAAATAAACGGGAATTAATTCTAATTCCCACATAATAAAATAATAAAAAAAAGGAAAAGATCTCGAGAAGAAAATGATCCTATTTGACCACTATACATTGCTAACATGAGGAAATGGAATAATCGGGAATCCCGAGTAACTGGCCAAGCTGCTAAGGTAGCTAAAGTAGTGATAAATCCGGTCAATAAAATGGGTCCTAGACCAACTGAATTAAGGGATTATCAAATTTGAAATGATAACAGAATGTATAGGTTGTTAAAAGGAATTCTAAAAGACATATACAGATGGTATACCACCTAATTATCTTATTTCCTCTATGAGGTAGAAAGAAAATTAACGAACCCGCAGATATTGGCAAAACTACATTTAAAGACAAGATACACTTGGACAAAAACCCGTACTCGCAAAATAATATATATTGTTTTGCGAGTACGGGTTTTTGTCAATAAAAAATAGATTTGAAATGGATTCTAGTAAGATTTTCTGTAACGTAAACGTATCAATAAGCTAGACCCATGCTTCGAGTTGTTTCATCCCCTAAATAAACTCGAACACTTAAGAAATCGGTTGGACAGGCGGATTCACATCTCTTACATCCAACACAGTCTTCTGTTCTTGGAGCAGAAGCTATTTGCTTAGCTTTACATCCATCCCAAGCTATCATTTCTAATACATCCGTGGGACAGGCTCGAACACATTGAGTACATCCTATACATGTATCATAAATTTTTACAGAATGTGACATAGGATCTATATATTTTTGAATGTCATAAAAAATCAATCTAGTAAACTTGTGAAATTGAAATATTCGATGACTAGATGAATCAATGATTTACTTTACCAGAAATTTTATAATAATTTTTTTCTGGATGAACTAATAAATGATAAAAAAGACCAAGATACTTTGATTTCTTACATTTTTGCAAATCATTTAGGTTTAGTATTTAGTAGATTACAATTTTACAATTTATTATACATGATTCAGTATAAGTTCAAGACACATAAGAGCTCTAACCATATTTCGACTTGTGATCAATCCGTAAATACCGATAGAAAATAAAAAAGCACTCAAAACAAGTACCTGCTCGAGCATCATTGATCAACTCCTTATTGATTTCGATTCATTTTAATATAAACGAAAATTCAACAGATTCGATCGAATAGAATAGAAAATAGAATAAATACATCGCAAAAGAATAGATTAGTACTAGAATCTAAAGAGCATTTCTATTTTACAACATGACAGGTCTTTAAATAGAATCAAAAAAAAAAAAGATTTCTTACTGACGAGCTACAGCAATTGCACCTATCAAAACAACTAAAAGAATTATTGAAATGAGTTCAAATGAAAGAAAAAAATCTGTTGATTATTATTTATTAAATCTTGTTCGAGAATTTTATTTAATCTTGTAGTCCAAATTATCCCGTACCATGACGTATTCAGAATAGTAATAATTAATGAAAAAAAATACTTGTACAAACCAAGGAAGCAATCGCATCTCCAATAGTCCAAAAATTTCAATCTTTGTAATATTCTGAACCATTCATGAACATTACGGCAAATAGGATTAAAACATTTATGGCCCCCACATAAATAAGTAGCTGTGTGACAGCTACAAAATGAGAATTGGAGAGAATATAGAATAAGCATATACAAAGTAGAATAAATCCTAGCGAAAAAGCAGAAAAAATTTGGTTGGTAAGTAATACTACAGTTCTTTTCCTGTAGCTGGTTTATTCATAAGTTTGTCCCTGATTGATTCCTTGCATGAATTGAATTGCTAAAAACGAAAAGAAGTTCATAAAAATTAACGAGAAATTTATTTTAACTAATTATTAAATTAATTAGTTATTTATTAATATTAAATCTAATAATTCAAATTCAAAAATTTGCAAATTAACGATTTGTTGACTCCCTAATATTCAATTGATTAATTAATTCTTTATAACGTACTCTATTCTTTTTTAACAAATAAGACAATAATCGTTGACGTTTTCCCAGAATTTTCCGTAGACCTCTCTGAGATAAATAGTCTTTTTTGTGCAATTCCAAATGTGAGGTAAGTCTTCGTATCTTATTGGTGAAACTGAATACTTGAAATTCAACGGATCCCTTATTTTCTTTTTTTTTTTCTTGAAATGAAATAAATGCCATAAAGAAGAATCCTCCGCCTTTTTTTATTTATTTTTTTTTTATTTTTTTATGTGAATTTTCATTTTACAGATCAGTAATAATAATATTATTTCTTTTTACATAAGAATTTGACTTTATTTAGTTTATTTAGAAAATTTATAAATTTAGAATTTAGATTTAAGAACTTGGTAAATCTACTAAATTTAACAAAAAAACTAAATTTTGAATTTGATTTGGATAGGTAGCTTTTTTTTTCTAAAAAAAAGTAAACTAAAAGAGAAAATTAGATTTTAGATTCTATCTAAAAAAAAACAGATTTGTTGATAGATCGTATATCATGCAATTTATATCATGTATCCAAATCCAAATGAAAATGAAAGTTACGACTAAAACAATCCATGTATGCGTGCATTGGTTTTTATATACCCAAAATGAGATATAAATATCATTAAAAAATTTGCAGTCTTGGATACATGGAGATTCTTACCATACTGAAACGACTTCCATTAGTAGTATTAAACCAATAGCGATTCATACAAGCTAAATCTTCTAATCGAAAATTAGGCCAAAGAAATACCTTTAGTAGGGTATTTCTATTAAGATTTTTCCTTTTATTCAAAACTTGTACAGAATGATGCATATCATTTCGATTTTTCGAATTCAAAGAAATTAGAATTCTAAATTCTCTACAACGTTTAGAAGATAAAATGTTTTCAGGGACAAAAAAATTATCATGATTTTTCTCTCTATTTCCAGTCACTCTTTGACATCTTAAGCTAAATTCATCAAAATTCTTTTTATCAACATAAGGTTTTTCTTGATATCTTTTATTTTTGTTTTTGTGCTTGTTTTTCTGAACTAATGCAATTTTTATGGTTTGATATAGAATAAATTGTCTATCATTTTTTATAGACAAACGAACTGGTTCGATAATCAATATTCCTTTTTTGATTAATTCTGGAAGAGTTAAATTTTTCTGAATCATTAGGATATCTAGACTCATTTCTCCTCTTTGAATAGAAGATATAGAAATTTCTCTTGGATTTATTAGTCTAAGCAAAAGACAGTATATTTTAATATTATTAAGAATTCTTTGATTTAATGAAGAATCCCAGCGCAATTGAAAATTGAAATATCTTTTGAGGAAAAAATGAAATTCGGCTTCTGTATTACTTTTGTATTTCTTTTTCTTTTTACCTTTTTTTATGTCTGATTCTATATAATTATTTTCCATAGTTTTTTCTTGGTTTGAGAGAACATTTACTTTTTTTTGTTCATCTAATTTAAGCTCCGCCTGGCTTGGAGATTCTCTTTTTTCTTGATTTGTATTCTTTAATCTAAATTGAACAGATTTCTTTTTATTTCTAGTAATTTTATTATTAAGATTTCCATTTTCATTCAAATTTAAAAGAAGTAATTTGATTGGTATGGTCCAAGGTTTAATCTTATATGTATTATAAAGTAAGACTAATTCTGGAAAAAACCAAAGTTCCAGATTTAATATAGGACGATTTCGTTTTTTTTCATTCATTCCTTTCCAACCAAAAGAGTTTCCTTTTTGATTGGAAAGTCCCTTCTGAATAATTTGATCAATTACTTGATAATTATTAATTTCAGTTTTATTATTTGTATTATCACCCCAAAACTTATTTTTTCTAAAACAAAAATTAAAAATTCTCCAATCCAAATATTTTCTATCTGGAATTTGTTTCATACCCATAAAATAATCTTCTCTGAAATAATTATCCATTAAATAAGTAGGGATTATTATTGGCATACCAAACAATTTTCGTTTATCTATGTTAGAGTTATAACAAATTAGGTCTGTGTCTGTATATTCATAATTAATAGATTTATAGGAGAAAAAATTATATTTATAGTTTTTTTTGAAGTTCTTTTTTTGTTCTTTTTGATTGAGTACTGAATCAGTCTCAAAATGATTTTGTCTTTTGTAATCAATTAAAATTTCCTTTTCATATGAATACTCTTTGTTTAAATCTTTTTTTTGAACTATCCAGTCTTGATTGACTCTATTGCTCCATTTTTCGGGCATGAATCTAGGCCGTTTAATATAAGGAAAATTGAATTGATAATGATTTCTTAACCAATTTTTCCATTGATTTCTTTCACAATTCAAAGAAATTTTAGATCTTAATTTCAATTTGTATTTGTAATGAAATAGTCCTTCTTCTTCAAAAAAATCCTTTATTTCATTTTTAAGAAAAAAAGATGTTCCTTGATATTGAAGAATGGATCTTAACTTATACAAGTTAATAACTTGTATTTGTGATAATTTGTAAAATACATATGCTTGTGATAAAGAAGATAGATCACTACTTTTTTTTGAAGTAATATTTCGAATATTAGATATTATAAAGTGAATGGTAGTTTTATTTCTTTTATTAATTCGTTCTTGATTTATTTCATTATTGTAAAGGTATTTATCAATAATTTTTTTTATTGTTTCAAGAAAAAATTGTATATTCATTCTTGGAATATTAATGAGATATAGAAAAAAATCTATATATATTCTTTCAATGAAAAATTTTAGAAAAGAACCTGATTTACGAATTAATCGAACATTTTTTCTTTTTAATATCTGCCAAATCTTTTCTGAGGATTTTATGATTTTAGAATAATAACTTGTTTTGTTAGAACTAATAGGAATTAGAAAAAAGTTTTTTTTTTTATTTATTTGTTCTATTTGATTTCTGATTGTTTTTGTTCTCTCAGTCAAATCTTTCATTTTATTTTCTGTTCGTAAAAAAGTTGTCAACTTCATAGATCGAATTTGAACGGACGATTCATGAATGAGTTGATTACTTGAAGTTTTTGAATCTTTTTTAATTTCATTTAATTCATCTATTTCCTTTAATCTAAATAAAAAAATTGGATTTATTTTTGAAAGTTGTTTGATTACGCCTTTTAGAAATCGAAGGTTTTTGATGATTCTATTTTTTGTTTCTTTTGAGATTTGTAGAAAAATTTTTGCTCTCTCTTTTAAAATGTTTAAAAGCATAAAACACTTAGTTTTAATTTTTCTAATTTTTTTTTTGAATTCCTTAAAAATAGGTTCAAAAAATGAAGATTTCTTTCGGGGAGAACCAAAAGGAAGTTCGGTTTCCATCCCCCATACTGTTAAAAAACAAAAATCGTTTTTTTGCCCTTTCTTTTTTTTCATTGGATCTTTATCAGAGGATCGTAATTTAGATTTGTGCCAAGGTTGAAGACAAACGGGGAATAGGATCTTTATTTGAATACCATCCGTTAACCAATTTTTTGGAAATTCTTTTTCTGATAGTTGAACGCCATTATAGGTGCATTTAATATGCATTTCTCGATTCCAATCTTTGAAATCCTCAGACCACTCAGGAAATTGAAACAATAACATACGACCAATATTTTTAACTAGTATCAATGAAGGTAATATAATATATTTTCGAAGAATCGATTGGGTTACTAAGATGGAACCTCTTATTACTTGAGTAAATAAAAGACTATCCCA